TGAAAAATGAAATCACGACGATATCCTATAAGAATAGGCATATGTACATCAGAGAAAGACTCGGCTCTATATCAGTGTAACAATCTCTGTTCTTGGATTTACATATACACATATATGTTGTTATAATTGATTGTTATATATGTTGTTATAATTGATTGTTATAGTTCAAATTTAAAAAGATTAATTATTCGATAAAATGGATACTGATACTAATTAATCATAAATAAATTGGATTGATTTTGTTATGCCATTAAAGAAACACAATAATTTGAGATAGAAATTAATTGAGGAACCCTTCAATAATTCATTCAGAGTAATATAGTTAATGGTTCCAATTTTCCCTGAATTGTAACCGGAAATTTATTTTTTCTCTTTTCAATAGAATAGACAGACAAGAGGAGTTTTTAAACAGTGTATGTTTTAAGATATAATCAATCAAAGAGAAAATCTAAAAACAAACCGGTTGCAATAAAAAAAAAGAAAGAATTCAAAATCAAATTTGGATAGATACCATTTTTATCCATTTTGGATCAATCGGATTTGGCGACATGGCCAAGTGGTAAGGCGGGGGACTGCAAATCCTTTATCCCCAGTTCAAATCTGGGTGTCGCCTGATCAACAAAAAAATTTTTGGAATTCTTGCCCCACAGAAGAAGAGTAAGTAAGGCTTAGAACAAATTGGAAATAGAGGTGTTGTATAGGCAACTAATAGATAGTTATCTATCTTAATAGTATATTTTGATGTCTTTGCTTATTTATGCAGTAGTGATAACAAAACAAAAAATAGGTCTTACTATTCCTACATGTTCTATTAGGTAGGAGCATTCCTTTTCTATTTCATTTCCGAAGAAAGTGTGTGTATCATATTTGTGTTTGATGCTTTTCGCTTCTACCAGAAATCTTAGAATATAAGAACTTCTTAGGAGTGAATTCATTGGATTTATTCATAAATAAACTTAAGTCAGAATTCAATTTTGACTCTGCACCATTGATTCCACTATGATTATTGATCAATAATGGAATAATTCCTTCATAGAAATAGGAGACATAATATGGATATAGTAAGTCTTGCTTGGGCCGCTTTAATGGTAGTCTTTACATTTTCCCTTTCCCTCGTAGTATGGGGAAGAAGTGGACTCTAGGGGTACTACTAATTTAATTGAATAATCGAATTGTATCAATTGTTTAATTGATCGTTTTGCGAAACTTAAAAAATAAAAAGAATGTTTCTCCTTGTTTCAAAATTTTACTGGAATACAGTAATGAATAAGAAAAAAAAAAATGAGTAATAAGACTAAGTACTAAACATTCAATCAAACAATGAATAATTACTCTAGTCTAGTAGTATTTCGGAACTAAAATCTACGCATGATAGGAAATTTTTTCCAATCCAGTCGGATTATTATTACTTATATTATTATTATTACTTATAAATATATATATATTCTATTTTGATAAAATAAACCAACTCTTAACATAACAAAATTTTGGATGTTACAAGGAAAAAACCAATCCCATGTTTTTCTTTAATTTGTTTCCCTCTTTCTTTAGTTTTTATAGTTATTTATATAGTTAGAAATAGTAGAATCATAGATACTAAACATAGTAGATTAGTATATGTCCATACTAATCCATTTTTCCTCCATTGATTCTTTTGAAGGATGCTGGACTTTATCCATATGAAAAAATTCTAAGAAAGCTAGGAATTAAAAGAGTTAGTCTTCGATTTTGGAGTGATCGAAATCCATACAAATACAAGTGGATGTACCGAAAAAAGAAATAAAATTGGACTACTATGTTCAATGTACTATTTAGATATACATCTAATCTATATATATAAAGTTGTATCTAGATATAGGCTTTAGTTATATAACTAAAGCCTATATCTAGATACAACTTTATATCAAGATATATTTATATGATAATAACTCTACTATACTAGATAGTTAGGGATAGAAAAAATTATATAGAGTTCTTTCTACTTTCTACCATATACTATCTCAGAAACTTATGATTCCATCCAGGCCATTTCATTTAAGACTTGAACCTTTTCTTTCATTTCTTCAATCATTGATAAGACCTAATAATTCTAATTCAAGTTTCAGTCAAATTAATCATTTTGACTGACTGTTTTTACGTAGATTATAAGTAAGAAAGCAGTAGGAACTAAAATGAACAGTGCAGTAGCAATAAATGCAAGAATATTGACTTCCATAACCTCATTGTTTTTTACTTTACTTTGCAATAACTCGGGATCTAATCCCATAGAGATGAGAAATTTGATTCCTGTAACTCTAAATTCAATGGGATGAATTGCATTCTGATGATACAAAATCAGATCTATATTATGAATAACAATATCTACTCTATCAAATCGATTCATCGTCGAGAATTGAATAGTATAACATATGAGGATCTTTTATCCATACGAAATCAGAAATGGAATTCGTTATTGGATCAGGAATCCCATTGAATTTTTCATCCTTTTCTACTTTTTCCCCATAAACTACCTTCTTCCTTCGTTATACTTTCTACTTAATCATACAATTATGTAATATTTATTATATAACTGGTATTCTATAGATCACACACAGATTCAAAGAATAAGTAGAAGTAAAAAGAAAAATGGAAAAGGGCAGGTTAAATATAAAAGGAAAAGATCTAATAGTCGAATAGAATGTTCCCACAAATTTTCTAACCTAACAAGGGGCGTTGCTTGGTCTTTTCTTTTATTTGATTAGTATCTCTTTCTTCGATTGAAGCTGGAAGCAAGCCATATATCAAAAATTCAGTGTGCAATTTGAATAAGAATGAGATAGGATAGATTGTTTCCAATTAATCATTGAGGATACACAAACAAAGAAAGTAGGAACTGGAAGAGGTTGTCGTTTGTTTAGCTTGACAAGTACTCTGTCTGTCAAGGTAATTATGTTAAGTTCATTGTATAGCGTACAATAAACGAATACAATTTATGTATGTATTACCGGTAAAAATATAGGTATTCCGTTTCACGGATCAAAAAAAATCGAAAAAGAAAGTAAGACGAGTATCTCTTAAAATGCTGAATATACTAATATCCCTCATCGCCGATTATACCAATATATATCCCTTAACTAGCGGAAAATATGAAATTCCCGTATTTTTCTGATTTTTCTGATGATAAATGTAAAAAAACAAAAGAAAAAGGATCCCCTGCTGGGGATGAGATCTTTCTACCTATCCCTTTTTCACGCAAAAGAGAAAAATGAATTTCTCAATTCATCGGATATTAAATTCGGGACTGACGGGGCTCGAACCCGCAGCTTCCGCCTTGACAGGGCGGTGCTCTGACCAATTGAACTACAATCCCAGTGAGGTGTATTGCATACATATTCTTAATGATTTCAGAAAAATATTCTATTTGTCATGTTTTAACAAAGACACGAATGATATATTGACTGATATCATATCTACATGGATATCGACTATAGTGAGATTGAGACAGATTACTAGTAACCGATGGTTCTTTTTTTTTATTGTCAAAAAAATGACTAATCAATTATTCAATGAAAAAAATCTCCATTTTTCCTTTCACGATCCTTAATTTAATCAAGGATCATGAATCTAAACCGTTAGAAAGATAGGAAAGAACAAATAAGAGAACATGGATAGAGAAAAAAAGGAATCCTTTTCTTTTTACGGATCAGGCGTTTCTTTTTTTCTGGAGTACAAATAAGTTCTATCATATTCATGGAGCGCGCGAATTATTGGGCCGAGCTGGATTTGAACCAGCGTAGGCATATCGCCAACGAATTTACAGTCCGTCCCCATTAACCGCTCGGGCATCGACCCAGGAAGAAATTTTTCTAGGTTTATTGATAACTCATGATCAACTTCCTTTCGTAGTACCGTACCCCCAGGGGAAGTCGAATCCCCGCTGCCTCCTTGAAAGAGAGATGTCCTGAACCACTAGACGATAGGGGCATATCCGCCCGACCATCATCATACTATGATGATAGTATGAGCAGTTTTTTGGAATTGTCAATATAATCTAATGCTATGACTAGATTTGAAGACTATTTTCTACTTTTTTGTGTTATGATTTCATATAATTTTTTTATAGTATGGTTCATGAATGAGCCATACGTACTATTCTATAACGAATATATCTAAAATGAAATATATAATCAAAGAAGGTATAGGATTTCTTCAGTTCAGGTAGTGATTGGTCCAACAACAGACCGGAAAGGGGGTAAAACCTCACTTCACTTAATTTCTTTTCTTTAATTTTTATTCATTAATAAAAACTCCTTGCTTCGTTCATTGTTCAGATAAAATCTGGTTATCCACTATCCTAAGTCAGAAGACTCAAAAACGATAGAAATTTTCTTTTTTATTTACAAGAATTCGGTTCAGGGTACGAATTCCCCCCTCATCACATGATTCAAGAAAATCTTTTGAATCTATGTATGTGTATGTCAGATTGGTACATGTATCAATCAAATAAATCTAGTTTTGATGGGTTGGTAAAAAAAAGGTAAACATGTGGATAGGTCTTAAAAAAATTCACTACATTATTTTTTTATCAAAATAAAAATATACTTTGCTTCTTTTTTTACTTTTGTTTTGGGAGTAAATCCAAATTTTTGGTCCTAAATCAACCAACCCCTATGCATGTATGTATATATTATGTACTTATAATAGATATATACATCTATTATGCAATAAACTCATAATAGAAAATGAATAATTGATGAATTGAATAAAAGAGCCCTTTTAACTCAGTGGTAGAGTAACGCCATGGTAAGGCGTAAGTCATCGGTTCAAATCCGATAAAGGGCTTTTTTACGAAAGAACGGAGATATTTTTTATATTCCTACAAAGGAAAAAAGAAACCAACATTATAATTATTTCCCAAGTTATAGTTAGAAAGTTAAACAATAATTAATTAATAACTATTTATTAAATATTAAACTATTTCAAATTTTTAATTTGAAATTAAAAAAAAAAAATAACTAATT